TAAGGACTATATTACCCCCAATTTCTATGAAATACAAGATGCTCATTGAATGATAAAAAACGAATGTTCGCCTATACGAAAGGAATATTTTTCGTTTTGTTCTAGATAAAAGAGAATAACTGGACTTTAATTCATATTAAGGTAGGGAAAAAAGACTTCATTGAGATTCCAAATTTTGAAGATATCCATTTCGTTTGAACAAAAACATAGATGACTCAAAAAAGTTCTGCACCATGAACTTTGTACCGCGCGCATCACTTAAAAGGAAAAGGACGAAGGATCCTTGAAAATCGAAGAGAGTGAAGAAAAAGAATAAATATGAAAGAAAATACGAAATGAAAAAAAAAAGCGGATTTTTTTGTACTGTGTATGAAATGCATCCTGTCTTTTTCTATCCTTCAACTCCTATAAACTTGTAAGTTTTTTAGACAACTTCGTTTTTTTTATATATATGAAGACTTAACATTATTTTTGAGTGAGAGAAGTATGAAAAAACCAGAAAAAAAAAAGGTATGAATATCTTTCTATTCAGTGTCAGGAACCAGATTTGAACTGGTGACACGAGGATTTTCAGTCCTCTGCTCTACCAACTGAGCTATCCCGACCATTTTTCGCGCATCATCCTAGTGGAGTACTTGTATTTATGTAAATTAAATAGACTAAAAAAAAAAAAAAAATTCAAAAAATTGACTTCGTTCATGAATTTCTTAGGTTTTCAAAAAGAGGACTTTCTTTGTAAATGGGTAAATGGAAGGATAATGATATGGACTGCGAATGGTTCAATAATGGGAATTCCTTGCCCATATATGTTCATTTGCACAGGTATCCATATCTATTCAAAGCAAATTGGGATAAGATCCAAAGATTTCTGTTCGGACCCATTTGTTTGTGAAAGAGTAGAATGAATGAGAAAGATATTGAATTTTCTCTGAACCACTTATGAAAAAGAGTGGATAAGTAGTATAATAATATAGTTTATAGTTAACTAGTTAAGAAGTAAAACGGGCTTTTTCTTGGGGATAGAGGGACTTGAACCCTCACGATTTCGAAAATCGACGGATTTTCCTCTTACTATAAATTTCTTTGTTGTCGGTATTGATATTGACATGTAGAATGGGACTCTCTCTTTATTCTCTCTCGTCCGATTAATCCGTTTTTCAAAAAAAGGCCTATCAAACTCTGGAATGAATGATTTGATCACTAAATATTACACTCTTCCTTCAACTTCGATTGGATTGGAATAGATCTACAATAACTCTGATATTTTGCATATCATATATATAATACTAATACCGATTCGCGTCATGATTAATCGTTTGATATGTCAGTATGTATATGTATGTATTAGATATATAGGTCATCCCTTTTTGAATTTCGATAGAAGGATTCCGGCTACCAACACAACGTAGTCAACTCCATTCGTTAGAACAGCTTCCATTGAGTCTCTGCACCTATCCTTTTTTATTCTAGTTTCAAAAAAAAAAGCCCTTTTCAAAAAAAGGATTTGGCTCAGGATTGCCCATTTTTAGTTCCAGGGTTTCTCTGAATTTGGAAGTTACCACTTAGCAGGTTTCCATACTAAGGCTCAATCCAATCAAGTCCGTAGCGTCTACCAATTTCGCCATATCCCCTTTTTAGACAAGGATCCTGTTGTAATTTCACCACCTCTTTCATTTATCTTGGAGCTGTTGAATTTATTATATAATGATTCATATATCGAATCGGCTCCTATTTTATTTTTTTGGATATCCTCTCTCATTTCATCTCTATTGTATGAACCATATTTGTTTTAATCAGAAATGATTCTATCATTGAAGTATCCGCAATTCAATATAGATAGATATATCCTACATCTATAGACGCCCCCCCCCCCCTTTTTTCGGTTTTACATCGCGATTTGGAATACTGAAAGGGTCGATATTCTTTTTTCTTTTTTTCGAATGATAATATAACTTAATATATATACATTAAGTTATATTATCATTAAGCATTAAGATAAATTTCTATTTCTAAATTATTTATAATATAAATATTCAAAAATATGAAATAGAAATAGAAAAATAGAAAATACTAATTTAATACTAATACTAAACTAATTAAATACTAATTATAATGTATATATAATGTATAATATGTATAGTATAATGAAAAAAAAAATAGAAATTCTAAATAAAAAAAAAATGTATATTATAATAATGATTAGTATAATGTATAATAATACATAGAATAAAAATTTCGAATCTAATTAGTCAGATATTTCCATTATTAGAATAAGAAGAGAATTCAATATTCAATTCTATTTAGTCATATTTTAGTCACATTATAGTTATATAACATTTATAGAATATGTTATTATATATATAAATATGTATTATTTTTTTTTTATTGTATATATTTATATTATTGTAATTGTATTTATTATTTATATTGTATTGATTTTCTTTTTTTAGAATTTAGATTAGAATATTATTTCTAGCCAATATAGTAAAAATCCGGCAGTTTCTTGAATTCCTATACAGGAATTCTATTTCGGTTATGTGAGCCCGCTTAGCTCAGAGGTTAGAGCATCGCATTTGTAATGCGATGGTCATCGGTTCGATTCCGATAGCCGGCTTTTTCTCTATCGATTTTTTCCATGATTGATAATCTATCCTCTCCCTTTCTCCAAACGTTGGGTCACTAATCTATTATGTCGTGGTGACTTGTAAGTATGAATAAAAAGTTGATTAGAACAATGAAATTGAGTTTAGTTTAGATCTACACAGAACAAATCATAAAGTAGAACCTTAATTTCCTAATATATATACAAAAACCCGGTTATTGACACAATTCATTTCATTCTACTTTGTAATACGTAATACTTTACTTTAAACTTTAATAGTAATAGATAGTGGATTTTTCTTTGCTTTGTTTATTCTTTAGTTCAGTCTTAATTTCGATTTCTTCTGTAAAATGAAATTTTCATAAAATAAATAAGGAGTCTTTATGTCTCGTTACCGAGGACCTCGTTTCAAAAAAATACGCCGTCTGGGGGCTTTACCGGGATTAACTAGTAAAAGACCTAGATCTGGAAGTGATCTTAAAAACCAATTACGTTCCGCGAAAAGATCGCAATATCGTATTCGTCTAGAAGAAAAACAGAAATTGCGTTTTCATTATGGTCTGACAGAGCGACAATTGCTTAGATATGTGCATATTGCCGGAAAAGCCAAAGGGTCAACAGGCCAGGTTTTACTACAACTACTTGAGATGCGTTTGGATAACATTCTTTTTCGATTGGGTATGGCTTCGACCATTCCTGGAGCCAGACAATTAGTTAACCATAGACATATTTTAGTTAATGGTCGTATAGTAGATATACCAAGTTATCGTTGCAAACCCCGAGATATTATTACTACGAAGGATAAACAAAGATCGAAAGCTCTGATTCAAAATTCTATTACTTCATCCCCTCACGAGGAATTGCCAAACCATTTGACTATTGACTCAATCCAATATAAAGGATTAGTAAATCAAATAATAGATAGTAAATGGATCGGTTTAAAAATAAATGAGTTGTTAGTCGTAGAATACTATTCCCGTCAGACTTGAACCTAACGAACATAACAAAGAAGGGGGTTCAGACAATTATGTTCCTTTTTCGACGAAGTAAATAGATCTAAGGACTTTGATCCACATTTTTATCATTCACGTATCACAAATCGATCCCCAGTAGTCTTTTTTTTTTCTTTTTTGTTCTTTCCGCGATATTTTTATTTTACGTACCATATCACAGTAATGTAATTAGGAATAGAGATTCTCTATCAAATAACAATTGATATCAATTGTTATTTGATATATTATATTGTGTTCAGTAACGCTAGTAAATTACCAGAAACGGAAAGAGAGGGATTCGAACCCTCGGTAAACAAAAGCCTACATAGCAGTTCCAATGCTACGCCTTGAACCACTCGGCCATCTCTCCCACATAGTCTTATTATTGACCAGAAACCGAGTGAATAGCGAGTTATTCATATTATTACAGTACAGGCACGACCGATCAACGGTTCCATAGGAATCCAAAATTCCTTTCAAATTTCATATTTATCAACAACAACTTCTCTTATCATCTATCCCATAGATCTATTACAAATTAATGAATCGTATCATGGATTTTTCTATTTCATTTCAATTGTATAATGATTATTCCATCCACTGTCCTCTTTCTTTGGATCCTATCCTAACCAAATCCAAATTTCTCGAGTTATTAGACTCGAGTTATAAGAAAAGAATCCATAGTAAAATAAAGTCCTCGGTTATTCGACTTAGATGAAATACTAATATAATAGTTCTATTCATTTGTATACTACGAAATTTATATGAAATTCAATATGATTCAAAAGTCTCCTATCTCTCTTTGTCCGAAAAGGGTACAATTTGAGCAGAAGGTACACCTCTTTTTTAGAATGTTTCCGTTTTTATGTTATTTTGTACTGTACAATTCCTTTGTTTGTGGGATCATTTTCCCCGACCCCGAGGGGGTAATGAGAAGAATTATAGAATGGATTGCTAATTATGCCTAGATCTCGGATAAATGGAAATTTTATTGATAAGACCTCTTCAATTATAGCCAATATTTTATTACGAATAATTCCGACAACCTCAGGAGAAAAAAAGGCATTTACCTATTACAGAGATGGTGTGATTTGATTTTTTTTTAGCCCTTACCTTTTTTTAGCCCCGACTTCCGTCTTACGAGAAAATGACGTGATTCGGAATAGAAAGAACCAAATTTTTGAAATAAAGATACGCTTAGTGAAGGTTAAGTTTGGAAATAGAACAATTCCTTCTGTCGTGTATCCTCGATTGATTCATCCTCGGATACTTTAATTGTCGATTTTAGTATTGAACGAAAGGTTACACCTATACGTTATTATGTATTGCAGGTCAATCCTACTATACTAATACCAATAGGCCACATAGAGGAAGAAGCGCTACACTAGGAATCAACAACACGAAAACTTTGTTATAAATTACTCCTTTCCTTATCGGTATCGGGACTAACAAGAATGGTCGGGACAACAAACATCCATCTCGTTCGTACTTTGGATACCCGTATAACCATCAAAGATCGTTGAAGTGACTAATTCCTGGAAATAGTAGGCGTTGAGGACAAAGAAATCGTTGGAGTTACCATTTCTATCCAGCACTAATACGATCGATTGGTGTTAAGAAAAACAAACTTCTTGCGGGAAGGTTGGCTAGAGATTTCTTGTAAAAATACCAGCTCCTGTCAGTTCATAATGAGAATAGGGAAATTTGGATTCCCTGGCCTATTTACCTTAGTACTATGCACGGAAGAGAAGGGAGGAGCCGTATGAGATGAAAATCTCACGTACGGTTCTGGAACGGAGATTTTTTGAATAAAATGAACGACCGTAACGGATGTCGGCTCAATCCGAAGGAAATTATGCGGAAGCTTTACAGAATTATTATGAAGCTATGCGACCAGAAATTGATCCCTATGATCGAAGTTATATACTCTATAACATAGGCCTTATACATACAAGCAACGGGGAGCATACAAAGGCTTTGGAATATTATTTCCGAGCACTAGAACGAAACCCGTTCTTACCACAAGCTTTTAATAATATGGCCGTGATCTGTCATTACGTGCGACTATCTCCACTATAGAAAGAAAGAAAAAAGATCAAATTGGCTAGTCAATACTAGAAAAAAGTGGGCTTTCTACATATGCATCGTTGAAAGCAACGATTTTTATCAGCTGTAGTAAGGAAAGAGACTTCATGATAACAAAAAAAAATAGGAAGAAATGGGTACGGCCTACATACTATACTCTATGGATAAAGAGAGAATTGATAAAGAAAGCACCGTAAAGATCAATTAGCGAGCTTTTGGATCGATACAGTTAAGAACTGCTTACTTATGTCTCATGATATGGGATATAAAGTTAGGAATCAACTTATGTAATAGAGTCGATCCACTAAAGTATTGAGCAGCGGTGTAGCATCAGATCCCAAAGATAGTAAGTTCTTTTTTCTTATGGAAGAAAGGCTTTTTCAAAGATTCTATATAAATTTCATATATATATGAAACCGAGATAGTTACCTTTCAGAAAATTATAACGATATGGGGGATATCTATGCTTCCTTCTTCTGAAGGTGGGAGAAAAGACAAAACTAATTATTGATCAAAATTAGAATTTAAAACTTATGTAATTCACTTTTTCTGGCTAGGTTAACCCAAGAAAAATGGGTTAGATTTCTCATAAATCTAATTAAGTTAGCATAGGGTAAATTAAGGTGGGACCGAAAAAAGAATCGATTGTTGAGCCGTATGAGGTAGGAAACTCTCAAGTACGGTTCTAAGGGAAGGAATTGACTACCTATTCCAACCGGGGAGAACAGGCCATTCTACAGGGTGATTCTGAAATTGCGGAGGCTTGGTCTGATCAAGCTGCTGAGTATTGGAAACAAGCTATAGCGCTTACTCCAGGTAATTATATTGAAGCACATAATTGGTTGAAGATCACGAGGCGTTTCGAATAAAACCACTCGTTAATTCATTAAAATTAATTCTTGGATCCATCAATCAAATAAAATAGATCGTTACCATGATATGAGAATGAGAAGATCCAATCAAGAATTTCATTATATCCCTTCCTTGTTGTAAAATCATTCTATTTTGTATGGTATCTTATAGGAATAAATGATACGGATACCGTACAGAGTAGAACTAATTAAGAAAACGAATAAAAGATATCCTCAATGTATCTTATGATATTAATAATAATTTCATTCTAATGAATGAGATCTTTTAATTTATAATAAATATAAAATATAATAAATAAAGTAATAAGATATTCTGTTCTATGAAAGAAAGTACGGACACTTCTATATTCAGATAGAAATATGCTAAACTGGGTTGCAAAAAAATAGTTTTTTCGTCACGCTGGGAAAAGATTTTCTGCTAAAAAGGTCCATTAGGCACCTAATCGTTATGTCATAATAGATCCGAACACTTGCCCCAGATCGATTTCAATATCATAATTGTTCTAGTGAATAACTAAAAAAAATGGATGGATGGGAGATAGGAAAGAACTAATCATAAAAAAAAATATCTATCTTTCCGCTTCCAGAGGTTCACTAAAAATTTGACTGTTGGCGGGTCTCTTTGTATGTGTTGTCCGGAAAGAGGAGGACTTAATGATTATTCGTTCGCCGGAACCCGAAGTGAAAATTGTTGTAGATAGGGATCCTATAAAAACATCTTTCGAGGAATGGGCCAGACCCGGTCATTTCTCAAGAACAATAGCTAAGGGCCCTGATACTACCACTTGGATCTGGAACCTACATGCTGATGCTCACGATTTCGATAGTCATACCAGTGATTTGGAGGAGATCTCTCGAAAAGTATTTAGTGCTCATTTCGGTCAACTCTCCATTATTTTTCTTTGGCTGAGTGGCATGTACTTCCATGGCGCTCGTTTTTCCAATTATG